TCCCAATCCTAAATAAAATTTCCATAAAAAATTACATTGAGACAGGTTGGATAAATAAGATTCATGTTATACTTTTTAATACTGATCAGGAAAACTTGGAAAAACAAATAGATGCATTTGATAAAAATTCATTATCAACAGAAAAAAAACTTTATTTATTTCCATTTCCAGAAACTGAACAAGGAAGAATTAATTCAGAAGATCAAATAAAAATTTTGAAAATTTTCTTCAACGCAGTTCTAACTGAGCCCAAGACTAAAAGAATTAAAAAAAAATCTATTGGAATAAAAGAAATAAGTAAAAAAGTTCCTCCGTGGTCATACAAATTAATCAACGATTTGGAACAACAGGAGGGAGAAAACGAAGAAAACGTGGCAGAGGATCATCAGATTCGTTCCAGAAAAGCCAAACGTGTAGTGATTTTTACTGATAACCAGCAAAATACTGATGCTAATAGCAAAAATACTAATAATCCTGATCAAGCCGACGAAGTGGCTTTGATACGTTATTCACAACAATCGGATTTTCGTCGAGACATAATCAAAGGCTCTATGCGTGCTCAAAGACGTAAAACAGTTACTTGTGAATTGTTTCAAGCAAATGTGCATTCTACTCTTTTTTTGGACAGAATAGACAAACCCCTTTTTTCTTTTGATATCTCCGGGATGCTAAAATTCATTTTGAAAAACTGGATGTATAAAAATAAAAAAACAACAGAATTAAGAATTTCGGATTATACCGAGGAAAAGACAAAAGAAAGTGAGAAAAAAAAAGAGGAAGAAAAAAGAGAAGAATACAAAAAAGAAGAGAAAGCACGAATAGAAATAGCGGAAGCCTGGGATAGCATTTTATTTGCTCAAGTAATAAGAGGATCCCTATTAGTAACCCAATCTTTTCTTAGAAAATATATTCTATTCCCTTCATTGATAATAGCTAAAAATATAGCCCGTATGTTATTATTTCAATTTCCCGAGTGGTCCGAGGACTTAAAAGATTGGAATAGAGAAATGCATGTTAAATGCACCTATAATGGTGTTCAATTATCAGAAACCGAATTTCCAAAAAATTGGTTGACAGACGGTATTCAGATAAAGATCCTATTTCCTTTTTGCCTTAAACCTTGGCACAGATCTAAGGTGTCACCCCCCCAGAAAGATCCGCTGAGAAATAAAGGGCAAAAAAACGATTTTTGTTTTTTAACAGTTTGGGGAATGGAAACTGAACTTCCTTTTGGTTCTCCCAGAAAACAACGTTCATTTTTTGAACCCATTTTTAAAGAACTCAGAAAAAAAATTATCAAATTGCAAAAGAATTCTTTTTTAGTTATACAGGTTTTAAAAGAAAGAATCCATTTTTTTTTAAACCTTTCAAAAGAAAGAAAAAAATGGGTCATGAAAAACATTCTATTTTTAAAAGGAATAATAAAAAAAGGAATAATAAAAGAACTTTCAAAAAGAAACCCAATTCAATTATTTGGATTAAGAGAAATATATGAATTGAGTGAAACTAAAAAAGAAAAAGATGGGATAATCAGTAATGGGATGATTAATGAATCGTCCATTCAAATTCTATTTATGAATTTGACAGAAAAAAAAATGAAAGATCTGGCTGATAGAACCAGCACAATCAGGAATCAAATAGAAAAAATTACAAAAGATAAGAAGAAAGGATTTTTAACTCCGGAAATCAATATAAATATTAGTTATAATAAAAGAAGTTATACTACTAAACTATTAGCATCAATAAAAAATATTTGGAAGAAATTAAAGAAATTCAAAAGAAGAAATGTTCGATTAATCCATAAATCATATTCTTTTTTCAAATTTTTAATTGAAAGGATATACATAGATATACTTCTCTGTATCATTAATATTCCGAGGATCACTACACAACTTTTTTTTGATAATTCAAAAAAAATGATTGATAAATACATTTACAATAATGAAAGAAATAAAGAAAAAATTGATAAAACAAATAAAAATACAATTCGTTTTCTTTTTATTTTGACTATAAAAAAATCAATTTCGGATATTAGTAATAAAAAATCAAAGATTTTTTTATCCTCATTCTCACAAGCATATGTATTTTACCAATTATATCAAACGCAAATTCGTAACTTGTATAAGTTAAGATATGTCCTTCAATATCAATATCACGGAACATCTCTTTTTATTAAGAATAAAATAAAGGATTATTTTGAAACACAAGGAATTTTTCATTCTGAATTAAAACATAAAAATATTTGGAATTCGGGAATGATTCAATGGAAAAACTGGTTAAGGGTTCATTATCAATATGATTTATCTCCGATTAGATGGTATCGATTAGTACCACACAAATGGCGAAATAGATTCAATCAAACCCGTATAGTGCAAAATAAAGATTTAAACAAAAGGCATTCAGATGAAAAAGATCGATTAATATTAATTAATTACAAAAAATTAAATGATTTTGAATCAAATTCATTACCAAATTCAAAATATAACTTTCAACAATACTATAGATATGACCTTTTTTCATATAAATCGATTAATTATGAAAATAAGAAGGATTCCCATATTTATGTATCACGATTACGTTTAAATAATAAACAAGAGATTTGTTATAATTACAATAAGATATATAAAAAGGGTAAATTCTTTGATATGACAGGAGGTATTATTCCTGTTAATTTAGAAGATGATGCTATTATGAATCTGGATAAATTTACAGATAGAAAATATTTTGATTGGAGAATTTTCGATTTTTGTCTTCGAAATAAAGTCGATATTGAGTCCTGGATCGATATCGATACCAATGGTAATAAAAATACTAAGACTGGGATTAATAATTATCAAATAATTGATAAAATGGATCAAAAAGGTCTTTTTTATCTTAAAATTTCCCAAAATAGAGGAATTACGGCATCCAACAAAAAAAAAGACCTTTTTGATTGGATGGGAATGAATGAAGAAATACTAAGTCGTCCCATATCGAATCTGAAACTTTGGTTCTTTCCAGAATTTGTGCTGCTTTCTAATACATATATTATGAGACCGTGGATCATACCAATCCAACTACTTCTTTTAAATTTTAATGAAAATGGTAGTGAAAATAAAAACATCACTAGAAAGAACAAAAGGGATCTTTTTCTATTTTCGAATGAAAAAAAATCGATTGAATTAGAGAATCGAAATCAAGAAGAAAAAGAATCCGCAAGTCGAGATAATCTTGAATCAGATGCACAAAATCAAGCGAACCTTGGATCACTTCTCTCAAACCAAGAAAAAGATATTGAAGAAGATTATGCAAGCTCAGATATGAAAAAACGTATAAAGAAAAAGCAATATAAGAGCAACACGGAAGCAGAACTTGATTTCTTCCTAAAAAGGTATTTACGTTTTCAATTGAGATGGGATGATTCTTTAAATCAAAGAATGATCAATAATATCAAAGTATATTGTCTCCTACTTAGACTGATAAATCCAAGAGAAATTGCTATATCCTCTATTCAAAGGGGAGAAATGAGTTTAGATATTCTGATGATTCAAAAGGATTTAACTCTTACAGAATTAATGAAAAAGGGTATATTAATTATCGAACCAGTTCCTTTGTCTATAAAAAATGACGGACAATTTATTATGTACCAAAGTCTAAATATTTCATTGGTTCATAAGAGTAAGCCCCAAATTAATCAAAGATACCGAGAAAAAAGCTATATTGCTAAGATTAATTTGGATAAATCCATTGAAAGACATCAAAGAATGGTTGAAAATAGATACAAAAATCATTATGATTTGTTCTTTGTTCCCGAAAAAGTTTTATCCACTAAAGGACGTAGAGAATTAAGAATTCTAATTTGTTTCAATTTACGGAAGAGAGATGGTATTCATAAAAATCCAATATTTTGCAACAACGTAAAAAACTTTGTTTTGGATAAAAGAAAACGTTTTGATAAAAAGAAACTAATTAAATTCAAGTTCGTTCTTTGGCCTAATTCTCGATTAGAAGATTTATCTTGTATGAATCGATATTGGTTTGATACCAATAATGGGAGCCGCTTCAGTATGATAAGGATAAATATGTATCCACGATTGCAAATTTGTTAATGATGCGTTTTTCATATATATTCTGTACCATATATGTATGGTATATGAAACAAATAGTTGCACCCATGTATTGTCTTACCTTCCAGTCCCAGTCTGATACATGACTACGAATTCAATGCATGGATCAATATCCAATAGATCTATAAATGATTAACGGAATCTTCTTATTTTTTTTTTTATTATTCTATTCGATTAGATCCAAAATTTCGTATCTTTTCTAAATGTAGAAATAGATCATCCTTTCCTATTCCTATACGAATAAAATTGAAAAGAAAATTGGATTGATTAATTTTATTTGATAAAATTAGGAGTTCATAAAGAAATTAAGATTATTGTGTATACCAAATTAAAATGACTAGCATTATTCTTACTGATCAGTAAAATCCATTAAAAAAAAAGAGGATAGAAAATCCGTTTTATGGTAAAAAATTCATTCATTTCAGTTATTTCACAAGAAGAAAAAGAAGAAAACAGGGGGTCCGTTGAATTTCAAGTATTTCATTTCACCAATAAGATACGAAGACTGACTTCACATTTGGAATTGCACAGAAAAGACTATTTATCTCAGAGAGGTCTACGTAAAATCCTGGGAAAACGCCAACGACTGCTCTCTTATTTGTCAAAGAAAAATAGAGTACGTTATAAAGAATTAATTAGTCAGCTGGATATTCGGGAATCAAAAACTCGTTAATTGAAAAAGGAATTTGAATTATTTGATTTTTTTATTAGATCTTGAATTTTAATGAACTTCTTTTCATTTTCAGCAATTCATGAAAGAATGAATCGAGGAATAACCTATGAATGTAACAACTACAAGAAAAGACCTCATGATAGTCAATATGGGACCTCACCACCCATCAATGCATGGTGTTCTTCGGCTCATCCTTACTCTAGATGGCGAAGATGTTATTGATTGTGAACCAATATTGGGTTATTTACACAGAGGAATGGAAAAAATTGCGGAAAATCGAACAGTTATACAATATCTGCCTTATGTAACACGTTGGGATTATTTAGCTACTATGTTCACAGAAGCAATAACCGTAAATGGACCAGAACAGTTGGGAAACATTCAAGTCCCTAAGAGAGCCAGTTATATCAGAGTAATTATGTTAGAGTTGAGTCGTATAGCTTCTCATCTGTTATGGCTTGGCCCCTTTATGGCAGATATTGGTGCACAGACTCCTTTTTTCTATATTTTCAGAGAAAGAGAATTAGTATATGATCTATTCGAAGCTTCCACCGGTATGAGAATGATGCATAATTATTTTCGTATCGGAGGAGTAGCAGCCGATCTACCTTATGGATGGATAGATAAATGTTTGGATTTCTGTGATTATTTTTTAACAGCGGTTTCTGAATATCAAAAACTTATTATGCGAAATCCTATTTTTTTAGAACGAGTTGAGGGGGTAGGCATTATTGGTCCAGAAGAAGCAATAAATTGGGGGTTATCGGGACCAATGCTACGAGCTTCCGGAATCCAATGGGATCTTCGTAAAGTTGATCATTATGAATGTTACGACGAATTGGATTGGGAAATCCATTGGCAAAAAGAAGGAGATTCATTAGCTCGCTATTTAGTCCGAATCGCTGAAATGAGGGAATCGATAAAAATTATTCAACAGGCTCTGGAAGGAATTCCAGGGGGACCCTATGAGAATTTAGAAACCCGATGCTTTGCTAGAGAAAGGGATCCAGAATGGAATGATTTTGAATATCGATTCATTAGTAAAAAACCTTCTCCTACTTTTGAATTACCGAAGCAAGAACTTTATGTAAGAGTTGAAGCCCCAAAGGGAGAATTGGGAATTTTTTTAATAGGAGATCAGAGTGGTTTTCCTTGGAGGTGGAAAATTCGTCCACCTGGTTTTATCAATTTGCAAATTCTTCCTCAGTTAGTTAAAAGAATGAAATTGGCCGATATTATGACAATACTAGGTAGCATAGATATCATTATGGGAGAAGTTGATCGTTAAAATGATAATTGATACAACAGAAGTACAAGATAGAAATTCTTTTTCTAGATTGGAATCTTTAAAAGAAGTCTATGGAATCATAGGGATGTTTTTCCCTATTTTGACTCTTGTATTGGGAATCACAATAGGTGTACTCGTAATTGTGTGGTTAGAAAGAGAAATATCTGCAGGAATACAACAACGTATTGGTCCCGAATACGCCGGTCCTTTGGGAATTCTTCAAGCTTTAGCAGATGGGACAAAACTTATTTTCAAAGAGAATCTTTTTCCATCTAGAGGAGATACTCGTTTATTCAGTATAGGACCATCCATAGCAGTTATATCAATTTTACTAAGTTATTCAGTAATTCCTTTTAGTTATCACCTTGTTTTATCTGATCTCAATATCGGTGTTTTTTTATGGATTGCCATTTCCAGTATTGCTCCCATTGGACTCCTTATGTCAGGATATGGATCAAATAATAAATATTCTTTTTTAGGTGGTCTACGAGCCGCTGCTCAATCGATTAGTTATGAAATACCATTAACCCTTTGTGTGTTATCAATATCTCTACGTGTGATTCGTTAAAACAGAAACTTTTCTTTATTCCTTTCTTTTTCGAAAAAAAATGGAATAGATATCTCCTTTTTTTATTCATCATTCAGTTTGATGACCTAAATCAGATAGTTGTATGAGTGAAAGAAAACAGCTTAGAAATTAGCAGTAAAAAGATTGAGTCTCATTTCCTACGTACAAGAATAAAAAAAAAAGTAAATATAAGCAAGACTTTTACCCCAAGATTGGTTGATTAGTCATCCTGGCTTGAAGCGGGCTCAACTCAAAAGATCAACCACATAGAGTTTTCACTATCGTTTCTATGTATTACCATAACGGGTGATTGAGCAAAAATCAGTGGGTGGTTAGGAACACCAAAATACATAAAGGATTAGTAATGGAGATTTTTTATGTAAATTATCCAAAAGTAATTTTTACATAACAGAAAAAGAATAGTAATTGGGGCTTTAAGTTAGTAGAAATGATCAAGCAGTACTACCCACGATTCCGATTCAGAGTATACTCCTATCCACAGATTCAAAAATGACTATCAGGAACGAAATAATCCTTTTTTTGAAACCCCCCCTTTTTTTTTTTCAGAAAGAAGAATAGGAACAAAAAAAAAAGATCTTTTTCTTATTTCCTATATTAATAGGGATAACGTGGCATTATTCAGGAACTAATGTATAATTTTTTTTCGTAATCAAAAAGAATGGGTTGAAATATCTATTGCTATTTCTACAAAGAGTATTTTATTGAAGGATTAAGTTATTACTCAACAAATCAAAATTCAAATTATTAAAGGATGAGATCAATTCAGAAGTGCTTTTTTAGTTATTATTATAGCAGACAGAATTCCATTGGTCTAATTCAGGACCTTCCGATAGGTTTTGACTCT